CGATTTATTAGTGAACAAGGAAAAATATTATCTAGACGAGTGAATAGATTGACCTTGAAACAACAACGATTAATTACTCTTGCGATAAAACAAGCTCGTATTTTATCTTTGTTACCCTTTAAAAGGAAAGGATTTCAAATAAGCGAGTCGACCGCTAGAACTAATGCTTTGAAAGCTAGAAATCAAAATAAAGATCAAAAGAAAGAAAAATTCCAAATAAATAAAAAAAAGAAATAGGCTTACTTCACTTGAATCATAATTCCAATCCGAACTCAAATGCGGATTGGTGTTTTGCTCGAAAAATCCGTGAATCTATATTTGATTATCGTGTCATAAGAAAAAAATGAATCAGAAATCTTTTTGGATTGAACGTGTTTTACTATTTTATCAGATTTGATCATCGTAATTTCTACTCTACCTTCCCGGAGTTCATTCTCCGGGAACTCCATTGAAAATATTCCGTTGGATTCTTTACAATCTACTTTTTTTATTTATATGATCTCGTTCGAAATCATATAAAGACATTTCCTATTTGATATAGCTATTTGCGCAAGTATTTTACGGTTAAGAAGCAATTGGTTCTTGTACAGATCGTGTATGAATTTACTATAACTATAGGATACTCCTCTTTCGCGAATTACTGCGTTTATCCGAGTGATCCACAACCGACGAAAATCTCTCTTTTGCCTATCCCTATCCCGATGAGCTGAAGCCAAAGCTCTTTTTTCCTGTTGAGTCATAGTTCGAGTAAGCCTTGAATGAGCCCCTCGAAAACTTGATGCAAAGAAATGCATTTTTGTTCGGCGTCTCCGAGCTATATATCCCCGTTTAATTCTGGTCATGGAATAAATGAAACTTTTTCGAATAACTCATTTTTTCTTTCTTTCAGCTATTCTTTTATTTACTCTGTCTTCTATTACTATAACTAACAAAAACTAACAAAACGGATTTCTCCAATGTATAAAATAAAAATTCCAATGGCTTTTGCTACTATAACCTTCCCAACCACGATTTTTCTTTTTTTGTTTAGGTATTTTACCACGAAACAAGAATAAGAAAGACATAAGAAATTTTATTTTCCTATAAAAAATAGAGTAAAAAAAAAAAAATAAATAAAACTAGATAAAGAAATAGTGGGGTTCCTTCGTTTCTATGGTTACTTCTGAAACGGTGAGGTCTTCTCTATACACCGGAGCCTTTCACTTCATTTAATCAACTAATCAACGTTATTGGGAACTTGTATAGTTCACATTCTTTGGCTCTACCCATGAATTTTCCAGTAATAGGTCTTTCACAACGAGATCTACTTATAAAGTAACGGTATTTAAGTATGAAAGTTAGCTGGGGTAGCTGGCCCTGTTAGTCCGTTCTTGCCAGAGTGGGAGCCTAATCGTTATGTTTTTTAAATAGGATTTCCTCCGCTTAATGGATAACCATTTGCTACCAATGGAGAATTTATTCTCATCTTCAATTGAGGTAATTGGATTTGCACCAATGGAAACCATAAACTTTATACACAATAGAGGGATATGATAGAGTTTAATAATGAGTGGAGTTCCTTCTTCCATTCTATCCCATTCACTCAGATACTGACCATTTATACTGGAAAAGTTCTTTTTTTTTTCTTTTGTTATGTGCCAGCTGATAATCTAAACGAGTCGCACATACACCCTAGTACATGTTCCTCGACGCTGAGGACATCCCCGAAGAGCGGGGGATTTCGTGACATTTCTGATTGGCTGTCTTGGATTTCTAATAAGTTGTTTAATAGTTGGCATGTTGAATTGTATACATAATATAATGGTCTGGTTTAGATTGATCCTAACCGACTGATGATGAATTCCTTCTATTTCCATTTAATAGAATGTATATTCAACTCGGAGATCAAATCTAAAATCACATATTTGAACGAAATCCATATGAATACAATCCCTACAAGATCAACCCCTTAAGAACTCTTCATCATCTGAGAACTCTATATCATCAATAATTCCATAAATTCGGGCTTGTCTTGCTGAAAAGAAAACGTCTCTGTCCATGTCTCGGGATATGATCGAGGTAGGGTTGCCGGTTCTTTGTGCATAAATCTCTGCGATGCGTTCACGCAGTTTCAACGCTTCTTTCATTTCCAAGAGAAGTTCTCCTGCATGACTCTCAAAAAAAGAAGTCCTAGGTTGATGGATCATTACCCTGATGATATAACAAAATGTTCCTCTAGCTCGCATGAAAAAGCGAAGACAAACGATAGAATTGAACAACCGTACAGGCATCTTTTGGGTATTGCATACGGCTCTACAATAAAATGGATCCTGAACCCTCCCTTCCATTGAAGAAAGAGAAAAAAAATAGAATCTATCAGAACCAGATGGGTAAATGATCAAATTGCCACCCTTCCTTTCGGAGAAGTTGAAAAATATTATGATGGCTCCGTTGCTTTATATAGTTCTATTTATGATTTTTTTGTCTCTAGCAATCCCAAAGTTTCTTTTTTGATCCGATCAAATAATGAAAAAATCGTGACTTACATATTCTTAAGTACCCCCTGGCATGAAAACAAAAAAGGTTTGTGACGCTGAACTGGACTCCCGATAGATAAGAGAAAATCGGAAATGCCTTTGAGTTCATACTCCTCTCTCGATACATAATCGAATGTTTTTGTTTTTAAAAACAATAAAAAAAATTGAATATCGAATTCGAAGTGCCATGCTATTATTACTTAATATTATATTGACATTCATATATTCATATAACGAAGGCATAGTCTTCTTTTTTTTTTTGTCAAATAAAAACCTCATTGGCGCCAAGCGTGAGGGAATGCTGCACGTCTGGTAATTGCTCCCCCGGCCAGGATAAAAGATCCCATTGAAGCGGCTAATCCTATGCATATTGTACTGACACCTGGCCGCACAGTTTGCATCATATCATAAATAGCTACTCCAGATATTACATCTCCCCCGGGAGAGTTTATATACAAAAAAATATCCTTGGTATCATCTTCGATATTAAGATATACCAAAAGACCAACAATTTGATTCGAGATCTCACTATCAACCTCTTGAACTAAAAACAGGAATCGTTCGCGATAAAGTCGGTTGATTAGGGGAAATTGTTTCCCTTAGGAACCGTACATGCGCCTTTTGACGCATACGGTTCAAAAAAATTGTGAAAAAGAATCAATGTATAGATTCCAGCCCCTTTCTTTTTTTTTCATAACAGGTTTTTCTGACGTCTAGCGAAATTTTCTTCGATTTTTCAATAAAGACGAACTCCGTTTTCTATTTTTCGCTTTTCTATCTATTAGAAGAAGAAGAAAAGGGGTCACTAAACTTATCGAGTTAACTTCTCATTGATGTATTGTTTCATCGAGATTTCATCCAAATTCCGATGGCATTTTCTTGTTCCTGAATGAGTTTCTTTTATTTAGGTTTCTGCTCTTCTCCGGGTAAGGATTCGCCCCATTTTGATTTGTATATATAGAACAAATGCTCCCATTACCATTTCTTTTTGTTATGACTTTATTTTTTCAATTCATGTCATACCTTCTACCAAGTAGTTATTAAAGTTTGAGATACCTGACAAAGAGGATCTATTTCAATTTCCAAATATAGGAATCAGTTATGGTACAAGTAAAAATCATCGATATATTACCGATTGGCTTTTTTTTTTAAACGGAGCCTGAATACTTCATTTTTTTAGTCCAACCAAGCCAACCATAATAGAATATAATAGTAAGTAACATGAATTTTCCCCCAAAAGGTTCTCATTGTTTTTCACGCTCCAAATTTTGGATGATTCCATGAATTTATCTAGGTGAAAGGGGGGCTATCTCTCTCGGGGGAGAGAACGGGGAAATCCCAAATGACTCAATATATCTGACAAGTCGCACTATATATCAATCCACGATGCATCTTCATCTCCGGGATTTCGGAAAGGTACTTTTGGAACACCAATAGGCATAAAATGAAAAGATCTCCTACTAAAAATTTAAAATTTCACTTTGATGGGGAAACGTAAAAAAAAAAATAGGGTTTGATTGGCTTTATATATAGTATTGAGTATTGGTTTTTATCGTATTTCTTTTATACATAGATTCTATAGACTATAAAAATAGACTATAAAAATTCCTAAAGTCATAAAAAATGCAGAATGAATAATGAATATAATAAAATTATTACGAATAGGGCCTTCTAATGATGAATAAATGGGGACCCTTTCGCTCATAGAAAAAGGTATCAACCCCCGTTGCGTATTGGTACTTATCGAGTATAGAATAAATCTGCTTCTCTTTGTTCCTACGAACAGAATTGTTACATTATTACCAACAGAATAGAACAAATCTGAACCCTTGTTCTGAAAAAATCCGCTGAACAAGAGCAAGCGGGGTCCATAGGATAGTCATAGTATAGTCTTTTCCTCTTTTCCAACGCAATAAAGTTACACAGTGTCTATTTATCTTTGATAAAGGGGTATTTCCATGGGTTTGCCTTGGTATCGTGTTCATACCGTTGTATTGAATGATCCCGGTCGGTTGCTTTCGGTTCATATAATGCATACAGCTCTGGTTGCTGGTTGGGCTGGTTCGATGGCTCTGTATGAATTAGCGGTTTTTGATCCTTCTGACCCTGTTCTTGATCCAATGTGGAGACAGGGTATGTTCGTTATACCCTTCATGACTCGTTTAGGAATAACCAATTCATGGGGAGGTTGGAGTATCACAGGCGGGACTGTAACGAATCCGGGTATTTGGAGTTACGAAGGTGTAGCTGGGGCACATATTGTGTTTTCTGGCTTATGCTTTTTGGCAGCTATCTGGCATTGGGTGTATTGGGATCTAGAAATATTTTGTGATGAACGTACAGGAAAACCTTCTTTGGATTTGCCCAAGATCTTTGGAATTCATTTATTTCTCTCAGGGTTGGCTTGCTTTGGTTTTGGTGCATTTCATGTAACGGGCTTGTATGGTCCCGGAATCTGGGTGTCCGATCCTTATGGACTAACGG